TTCCAATTATTTCTTTAATTAAAATAAAAAAAGAATAGATAGTAGGAATTCTCTTATCCCATTCGGAAAGATATCATCTCATAATTATCTATGGCTGTTTATGTCTCTAGCATGACCACTTGATAAAATGTGGAGGAAAGTAGGACAAATGGCCGATACTACTGGAAGGATTCCTCTTTGGATAATAGGTACTGTAGCCGGTATTCTTGTGATCGGTTTAATCGGTATTTTCTTTTATGGTTCATATTCCGGATTAGGTTCATCCCTGTAATAATCGGATGAGCTGAGTTGTAGACATGAAAGCATAAGAACTCAACGGGATCCCCCTCGAATCAGACAAGGAAAGAGGGGGTAAGTCCCGTTGAGTTCTTAATAATCATAATATTTTTTTTTAGAGATGTTTCAAAAACCTCCACCTTTTCTGATGATGTTTTTAAAAAATGAACTTCGTTAATTGATTCAGAACATCTGTTACTCAATAGTATCTGTCAATACTTAAAACAAAGAAGGAATCACTCGATTTACCCTTTTTGGATGACTCACAATTATATATAAATAGAATATATTTCTATCAATCAGATATCATGCAAACCCTTTCTATACTAATAGAATAGAACCTTACTCCATTTAATCTAATAAATATTTAATCTAATAAAAGTGAAATTTTTTTTTATAAGTTCGTTGAAATTGAAGAAGTTCTATATTGCTCAATAAATTGACCTATATTTATTTGTCCACTACCACTATGTTACGTAAGAAATCTAAAAAAGGGTTATGATAAAATAAACCTATATAAAAAAAAAAATAAAATGAAAACTACAAATATCCATTTTTTACGAACGGGATCGAGAATCTTTATTAATTCGACACAAGAAAGGGTTGGGTAAAATTCCGTTTCTTGTGTCAAGGACTAGGAGACGAACAATCTCCCCTAAAATCCTTTGTTCCTCTCATTTATACTTTGGTTTCTATTCTCCGCTTATTTATCTTTTGTTTTGATTCTAGTCAAATATAAAACTATTGATTCATTCTATATCATACCGTTTCAATTTGGATTGAAAAAACAAATAAATAAAGAAGAGTTAAGTAAAACAGTCGCCTTCACAATATACTATGACCAGGAATGCGGTATTAAGTAATTCCCGAAATCCGGTAGAATAAAGAATATAAATAAGCAAAATTTTTTGATCATACATAATTCCCAACAAAAATTTGTTTATTTTTAGAGCTTGATGTTGATAAATCCGCAGATCTAGAAATTCATTTCGGACAATTGAACCTTCTCAAACTGTTTCTTTTTAAGAACCAAAAAGATTTGTGCCAAAATAACAGATGCCAAGAAGAGCAAAAGACCTTGGACACGTAATGGATCTTGAAGTACTATTTCCGCATCTCCCTGACCAAATCCACCCACATTAGGATTACTCGTTAATGGTTGATCAAGTTTGATGGATTCGCCCTCTGAAACAAGAAGTTCCGGTCCTGGAGGGATAATATCAACCACTTGACGTCCATCCGATGCATCCGCTATGGTTATTTCGTACCCCCCTTTTTCTTTTCGTATTATTTTGCTTACTATACCTGCTGCTGTAGCATTATAAACATTATTGTTACTCTTGCTCCCGTCGGGATAAATCTGACCCCTTCCCCTGTTCCCGCCTACATATATGGGATATTTTAAGAAGTGCACATCTTTCTTAGTAGCGGGGTCCGGGGAAAGAATAGGAAAGGTGATTTCACTATATTTCTGACCAGGAACCGGACCTATCACAAGAATATTTTTTTTAGTGGGACGATAGCTCTGAAAAGACAGATTTCCTATCTTTTCTTTAATCTCGGGCGAAATACGATCGGGAGGGGCTAATTCAAACCCCTCGGGTAAAATAAGAACAGCCCCGACATTCAAAGCTCCTTTTTTACCATTAGCAAGAACTTGTTTCAGTTGCAGATCATAAGGAATTCGAACAACTGCTTCAAATACAGTATCAGGAAGTACCGCTTGTGGAACCTCGATATCCACGGGTTTATTAGCTAAATGGCAATTGGCACATACAATACGGCCAGTCGCTTCTCGTGGATTTTCATAACCCTGCTGTGCAAAAATGGGATATGCATTTGAAAGGGGTGCCTGGGTTAGTATATATATCATGAGCGATACGGAAATGGATCGAGTAATCTCTTTCTTTATCCAAGAAAAGGTATTTTTAGTTTGCATGGTCCAATCATTGATCCCGAAAATTTCTACAATAAAATTAGGTAGGTCGCTAGTATAGTTCCCTATCTATAATTTTGCTATTTACTTAAATATTAAATATAAATAATTTTACTGGAATATTGGAGGAATCCCTTGGATGGGTAGTAAGTACAATTTTGAATGTTTTGCTTATGTACAAAGTAACAAATATTATAATTGGATCGTTCGATCACTTTTCAGTCATTCATTGAATGATAAATCACTACAAGTGAAGGAGATACACGATTTAAATAACGAAAGATCCAATATTTAAAAATTGTATCTAAAATGACTGGAAAAGTAGAAACAAGACCGGATATAATTTGATCATTATGAGCAAATCCAAAATCTTTGTAGACAGAGCCAATCATTAATTCCCAACCGTGGGGCGAATGGAATCCTATACATAAATCAGTTAATAAAAGAATAGAAAAAGCTTTTATTGTGTCGCTTAAGTTGTATAGGAATTCTTGAAACCAAGAGTTAAGAATAACAAGTTCTTCATTACCTAGAATAGAATAACCACTTAGAATACCGAAACAGATTATATTTGTCGAGAAGTGTAAAATTGTATGGATGCGATCCTCGTTGTGCATCTTGATCAATTGGATCGTTTCTTTGTAGATTTCGATGCGAGGCTTTTGTAAATGTGTTTCCGGGTATTCCTTTATCATTTCGTCCAAACGTAAGAGTTCCTCTAAGTCTATGAATTCTTTTAGAATACTCTTTTCTTGAATATCATTCAAAAAAATTTCGGATTGCCTAGTATTCCACCAATTAGTAAACCAAGATTCCAGACTTTTATTAAATGAGAGAGAGATCCACCAAGGCAAAAATACTATAGATGCAAGATATAGAAGGGAAATTAATACTTTCTTTTTTGCCATTTTTTCGTCTGTGAATTTTAAAATTTTTAATGAACGCACCTCATTCGTCGACTCTATATGATACTAATATTTCTATCAAGCATAAGTTCTATTACAAATCAAGCATAAGTTCTATTACAAGTCATCGATGTATTTCCGGATTTTTTTGTGATTCAGTACAGCGGTTAGTCCTTGAATTTAGAAAGAATATAGAATAAGAAAGAGCCCTCTTCAAATTAATAGTAGTCAGATTTCGAGACGAAAGAACTCCCGTTCTATCAAAATATCAAATATTTAGAAAAAAAAATTCTTTACTTTATGATTTATGATGAAATGTTTTGTTTTGATATATGATGAATCTATCATTTAGATTTGTTACTGAATTGAGTTAAGTGGATTTACATACGCATAAAAAAAATTGTGGACATAAACAATTTAGTTTTAGAATTGTTTCATATACGTTTGCTTTGGCTCGAGTAAGCGTTCTGAAGAAACTTCAGTTAAGTTATGCTATAGAAAAAAAGATGATTCTTGAGTTTTTTATCTCTTGCAAAGTATTCATTCTTCAGTTCCTTTTTTCAAAATACTTCAATTGGTACACGCAAGAAATAGGCCAATTCAGCAGCTTTTTGCTCAATCTCTCGTGGAGTAAAATTCTCATCAGTACGAGTCAAGGGAATGGCTCCTTGTCCTTTTATTTCCATATAAAGGACACGACGAGCATAAATACCCTCTTTAATTTCTATTCTGATGGACTGAATGTCTTTCATAAGGAATCGGAGGAATATGCGACGATTTTTTCCAGGAAATCCCCAACGAAAAATACACACTATGCCCTCTTTTATATCGAATCGATCATAACCACTACCTACATTCCACGAAATTGTGCACCACAAATAGGAGCTAATAAAAAGACCTGCGATCCCATAGAAAGACATCACGATACCTTGTGGAAAAAAAATGATTTGCTGAGAAGGAAATAAAGATAGAAAATTCCTACCAAAATAACTGGACGTTCCAACCAATAAAAACCCTAATGAACCTAAAAAAAGAATAAAGGCCCAACAGAAATTACTTGTTTTTCGAGACCCCGCTATAAGTTCTACCCATATACGTTCTGATCGCCAACTCATACTCTAACTAGACCTAGTTGCATTTTATTGGAATTGGTAGAATAACAAAAATAATTTTTTTTTTACTTTTTTTTGTTTCCGAAGTAACTCTCATCAACCAGCACTATTATGATGTGAACCTTTAGGGATAATTGATCGAATTTCTTAGATCCAAACTAAAATAATAACATCCCTTTCATATGATTTCCTAATACATATAGATATATTTACTTTACATTTCAGAAATTCTCCCCGATCCCGATCTATTTGAAAATAGTTATAATTCATTTATCATGTTTACACATACATAAGAGCTTATGCCCGAAGGAAGCCGCATATTATACCATATTTTACTAAATAGATATCCGTGTTATGATCCAAGTAAGTCTTGAAAAAAAAATATATATATATAAGATTTGTCCTTGTTGTATCTAAAAAATCTTGTTTTTTTGAACATAAAGAGATAAAGAAGCCATTGCAATTGCCGGAAATACTAAGCCCACTAAAGGCACAAAAATGGAGGGGAGACTGTTGAGAGTTATCATAGAATGGGTACCTCGATTTAATATTTGTACCTGTTATTTATTGTTATATTTATTGTTTTATATTTGAACCTTATATTGTTATAAAGATATCTTATAATTCATATATAATTGTTATATTATACTAAGTATACCTAAGTGAGTATATATATACTTAATAGGGATAGGGAGTCTATAAGTATATGTTTTAAGAAATATATATTAATTAATAAAATACAATAAATATATAAATAAATGGAYYYAWYATGTTTCAAATATATTAAATTAATAAAATACAATAAATATATAAATAAATGGACCTATTCATCTTTCTACATGTTTCTACATGAAATATATATATACGATAATCCACCCTTTTTATATTCGTATTAGTAGTTATTATCTTTTCTTGTCTTATAAATTTCATAATTTTGTCTTATAAATTTCATAATTTAATAAAATTTTAAAGTATTTCCTAAAAACTCCCAAAGAATTCGTTATAATACGATCCAACAAAAAGGATTCTTAGTGGGGGATTGTTTTCGGGAGATATAGAAAGATGCAAGACCTTGTTAACTAATTCCACGGAAGAAAGCGAAAGAATTCACTCTTTTATTTTGAAAGAATTCACTCTTTTGTTTAATAGAGATTTCCTAGTTAGTATTAGTAACCAGGAATATCGATAAAAAAAGATCCGGATGGTTCTTTCTACAATTCAATCTTATGTTACCAAAGTCAAAATCCATTCTTCGGATTTTGACTTTGATTCCTATAAATTAAATAACTACTTGATCACCACACATAAAAAAATTTATTAAGTTTTATTAAATTAATACTCTTATTAAATATTAAATTAAGACTCTATCTAWTAATTTCCATTCAAAGGAAGTTSAWCACATAAAAAAATTTATTAAGTTTTATTAAATTAATACTCTTATTAAATATTAAATTAAGACTCTAAGGCTCTAATCTAATTTCCATTCAAAGGAAAGAAAGCATGTAGCCGAAATAACTCACTCAGAACGCCCTTTAAAGGATTACGTGGTACGATTGGATCGAATAAGCCCTTATGGAATAAATATTCAGCCACTTGTGAATCCTCAGGTACTGTCTTATTCAATGTTTGTTCAATTACTCTTTTACCTGCAAATGCAATATAAGCATTGGGTTCGGCAATAATGATATCTCCCAACATACCAAAACTAGCCGTCACCCCGCCTGTGGTAGGGGATGTAAGGATTGCTACATAAAATAACTTTTTATTTAATTGATAATCATATAAAGCGGAAGATATTTTAGCCATTTGCATCAAGCTCAAGCTTCCTTCTTGCATGCGTGCTCCTCCGGAAGCACACACTAGAATAAGAGGTAAAAATTGATTGGTAGCATACTCGGCCAAACGTGTGATTTTTTCGCCCACTACAGATCCCATACTACCACCCATAAACTGAAAATCCATAACACCAATTGCTACGGGAATACCATTTAGTTGACCTGTGCCTGTTTGAACAGCCTCAGTTAATCCTGTATTTTTTTGATAAGAATCAATACGATCTTTATAAGGTTCCTCCTCCGAATGAAATTCAATGGGATCCAGAGAGACCATGTCTTCGTTCATAGGATCCCAAGTACCGGGATCAATCGAAAGTTCGATTCTATCAAAACTACTCATTTTCAAATGACATCCACATTGTTCACAAATATTCATTTTTGATTTTAAAAATTTCTTATAATTTAATCCATAACAATTTTCGCATTGAATCCACAAATGACTGTATTTTTGAGTTACATTTAAATTATTAGAACTTATACTAAAATCACTATCATCTGTGCTAGTTTTTATACTGGAACTCTCGCTTTTACTACTATTTACGCTTTCGCCACAAATGGAACTATAAATGTAGCTGTCACTGTAATTGTTACTGTTGCTTAAAATATAACTATCAATACAAATTTGAGAACCAAGATAACTGTCAATACAACTATTAATGTGATTATTCCAACTATGATGAGAATTAGTATCATACATGTAACGATCGTGGCGAGTATCGTCACTTTGGGGTGCATTATTCATATAACTAGAAGTCTGATAACTATAAAAAGAACTTTTTAGTTCACTTAGAAAAGAACGGTTGTTGTCAATCTCAAAATTTTGATTTTCAATATCAAAATATATGGAATAACTGTCCCTATTACTATCCCTAACGAAAAAAGTGTCATCAGATATGAAATTCCGAATGTATCTGTCGCCGACTAAATGATCAACATTACTGTAATTAGAATTAGACTTGTCGCTAAAATTAAAAATGTCTTTATCCATATCATTTAAAATTGGATCTTCACTTACACTGGTATTTTCAAAAGGACCAAGACTGTCCATTGATTTACTTAGCCTACACCTGTATTCTAACTCCCCGTTAAACAACATCGAATCGAACCGCCATTTTTCCATAGAACTTTCTTGCCCCTCATTTCCATGAAAATACAATAGATGAATAGTCATTCGATGAAAATCATTTGAATATTCCGATCAGAATAAGCATATAAATCCAATCACTAGGGTTAGTAACTAATAACGAGGGGATATTGAAAAAAAAAAAAAAGTAGTTTCTCCTATGCTATGAATTTAAAGGAATATAAAGAACCTTTTTCGTAAAATCTCGCCTACTAATATAATAAGTTTATATTTCAACACAGAATGAAAAGGACAATATACAGGATGGGTAGAAGAAGTTGTGATACTTGGCTCGATCATGATCCAAAAAAGC